TAGCTGTATATTCTCTTATAGATCAGACAAAGTTATTGAAGTTAAATCAGACAGAATAATGGAAGTCTAATTCATCTATTTTTATGTATGTCATAAATCACCAAATTAATAAATAAGATAATAATGTAGGTATTTCAAAATAGGGGTTCTTTGAGATTCTAAAATATGAACAATACTTATTATTTCGTATCAGCCAAGCCAATAAATAGGATGAACTGAAAAAATTCTTTATCATGAACTATATAACGTACACATCAACATCAATTATATGGCCACGAAAAAGAAAAAGTAACATCAAAGGAGATGAATAAAATGGAAATATAAAAAAACAAAGAAATGGGCTAAATTCTATTTGTGTAATCCATCTATAAGATTCATTTTTACTATTCCAATTCCACCCCTGAACTCTCTTAGACTAGACTTTTAGGAGGTCTTTGAACGAACTAATTAAACCATTCGAATATTATGGAAATATTAACTTTTAGAGCGCAGAAAAAGGGAAACATAATAAAAGAATTTCTTATATATATACAACGAATATCCCTAATAAAAAATGCATCTATTCTTTTAATCATCTATTAAAAGTATATCTACAGATACTGAAATATAGAAAAGAAAATATGTATCATAATCTAGAGTACAATTGTATATGTATCTATTCCCCATATTCATTTAAATGAGTATGGGGAATAGATACTCATACAAATGAATCATGTGCCAGGAACCAGATTTGAACTGGTGACACGAGGATTTTCAGTCCTCTGCTCTACCAGCTGAGCTATCCCGACCATTCTTGACGCATAAGCCTCATCTTTTATTTTAAAAGATTACTAGAGTATATGTCAATGAATCTAAGTAAACTAAGTAAAAAAAGACAAAAAATAAAAAAAAAATGATAAGTAAGTTTCAGTAATAGTAATTATTTTGTATCGTTAATCATGCATATGAGGATTCCTTGCTCAAAAATAAGATATTCATTTTTTTTATTATCATAAAAAAAATTATACGTGTTTCACACAAATAATTAAATATTTCAAAGATGTTCTATATATTCCAAAACTTGTGACTCCTAATTATGATAAGAAAAATAAAAATTCCAATTTCTTTGTGAAAGAATAAATGGAATAAAACACATAAATAACGACTTAAAGACAGAGAGGATATAGGAAAAAGAATTTGAAAGTTAAAGAGGCCCTTTGGTTGGGGATAGAGGGACTTGAACCCTCACGATTTCTAAAGTCGACGGATTTTCTTCTTACTATAAATTTCATTGTTGTCAGTATTGACATGTAGAATAGGACTCTATCTTTATTCTCGTCTGATTGATCAGTTCTTCAAAGGATCTATCAGATTATGATGGAGTGAATGATTTGATCAATGAATATTCCATCTTTTCTTCAACTTTGAATTGATTTGATTCACATCTTTTCCATTTGTTAGAACAGCTTCCATTGAGTCTCTGCACCTATCCCTTTTTTATTATCACTTTTGAAACTTTTATTTATTTTTGGAAAACAGGATTTGGCTCAGGATTGCCCATTGTGAATTCCAGGGTTTCTCTGAATTTGAAAGTTCTCACTTGGTAAGTTTCCATACCAAGACTCAATCCAATTAAGTCCGTAGCGTCTACCAATTTCGCCATATCCCCCTCTTTTTTATTTGAGATTCGAATTTCATTAGAATATTTTGTTCATTTCGATTATGAAAATGATGCGGGAACTTTTGAATTCATTAAATACAAATTCTTTCTTATATTGAAAAATCTTTGCTCCTTTCTTTTTTATTGATTTTCTTTCATCTATGTTGGATACCATTATTTGGTTGAATCAGAAATGATTCTATTATCTCTGTATTCACAATTCAATATACACAGATATATACCATATATCTATCTATATTATATGCCCCTACTTCTAGTATTTTTTTATGCAATTAGGAATACTCGAATGGTCGATTCTCTTTTTTTTCGTCTTAGTTTTTTATTTTTCCGAATGAAAACATGGGAATCTTTAATTATTATCTGGGTTGGACTTTTCTTTTTCTTTCATTTTTTTGTTTAAATAAATAATCCTTTTATTCATATAGAATTAATATAACTAAAATGAATTTAATGGCCATAAAAAACCATTATTTTCTTTTAATGTCGAATTCATTTCGAAATATTGAATTCCTAGTTACTTACTAAAATTTACTTTCATTTTAATATATATATTTTAATAATAAAATAGATAATAATCAAATATCTTCTAATTCTAATGTATAAATCTATAGATTATACATATTTTAATTTAAAGTATAATCTAATCATTACATTATTATACATTCTAAACATTATTATACATTCTAAACATTATTATACATTCTAAAAAAAATTCAAATATTTGATTTCTAATTCTAAATACTATTACTAAATACGATTATTGATACTAAATACTAGTATCTAAATACTCCTAGAGTAGTATTGTATATTCTATCTATCTATATATAGATAGATTTGATA